GCTAATAATCTACGGAAGGGGGGTAAAAGGCAGATCAATCAAAGATCCCAGTCCTGGAATTGGAATGAAAAATTTCTTTCTTGTTTCAATTTGTAACTATGTGACTAATGCGAGTGGAAGGGCAATCTGCTGATACTTCATCAGATGATTGTACGTAGAGTAGATTATAGAAAAAAAGAAGGGAAAGGGATGATAAATAAAGGAATTTTGGATTGGGTCCGGAATCCAAGCTGGGATTCGGTATGGATAAAAGAACTTCCTATGTTATACTATTCCATTTTCGACGACGAATTGATTTGACAGCTCCGATATTGTTATTCATGATATTGATTCGATTCAAAACCAGCGAGATTGAGAGGGAATTCATTCATTGAATTTACAGGTGAAAGGTTTATCATCTCTATGGGATTAAATCCCGAGTTATTGCGAAGTAAAAAAAGATTAGATTATGGAAGTAAATATTCTTGCATTTATTGCTACTGCACTATTCATTCTAGTTCCTACCGCCTTTCTACTTATCATTTACGTAAAAACAGTCAGTCAAAACGATTAATTAATCATTAATTTGAAATTTGAATTAAACTTGACTTCTGAGTTCTTATCAAAAATTGACGAAATAAAATGAAAAGGATTCCAAATTTCCCGTCTTAAATGAAATAAGCGGACTATAATCGGCAGTATTCTAATAGATAGATCGTATGGTAGAAAGATTCATATATTTCTTTCTACCATACGATCTATATGATCTATTAGTATTATTGTAGTGTATAAAGTTGTACTCTAGAATAAAGGTAGAGGCTTAATATAGATTAATCTACAATATTATATATGTATATGTGGATATCAATTCCATATATGGAATTGACATAGCACCCAATTCTATTTATTTGCTACACCTATTTGTATTTGTTTCGATCAATCTGAAATAATCGTTTTACTCTTATTCTTAATGGTTCTAATTACTAGATTCTTCTTTTTTTCAATATGAATCTCGCTATCTATCAAAAGAAATAAATCAATGAAGAAAAAATGATAGGGGCATATATTACATATCATATATTAATAAAATAAATCATTAGCAAGCATTCCGAAGAAGTAATTGATTGAACCATCAACAGGAGTTTCATGGGCACTTCTCGGAGTTCGAAAAGGAAGAGTAACCCTCACCAATTTTTAACGTTAAGGCCCGAGCCATGATATGAAATGTGAGTCGATAAAGCAAAAGCATAAATCAGATTTCTAAAATTAGAAAGCCGTCGGTAAATGTGCGATATCCGACTCGCTTGAGGGAAGATCCTCTTATCTATATTATCTCGTTATACAATTATACCATTTCTCATAGAAAGTGCGTATACACTTAACAAAACAACTTCTTCTTTGAACAGTAAAGAGGGAAAGGAACAGTAAAGAGGGAAAGAAATAAAATAATAATAATAAAAAGGTCTGGTCTTCCTTAGTATTCATCAATAAGCCTGGTAAGAGCTCGTTGATTGAAATCTAAAATTTAGGAAAAATTAGATTGGACAAAATTTCCTATCATTTGGATCCCCTTCAAAATACAAAGATAGGAGTCAACAAAATATCTCTTTAATTGAAAGAGTATGATTCATATAATACATTACTTCATTCGAATCCAATGGAATTCGAAATGAAGATCTATTGATACAGTTCGATTCCCCAACTCAATTAGTAATACCCCTAGAGTCCACTTCTTCCCCACACTACGAGTGAAAGGGAAAATGTAAAGACTACCATTAAAGCAGCCCAAGCGAGACTTACTATATCCATGTGAATTATGTCCCCTTATTTCTATAACTATGAAGGAATGATGGAATCATTCATCACTAATAATAGTATAGCGGAATCGGGGGCGCAGAGTCAAAAGGGGATTCTGATCGAATGCTATTGATAAACCAATTCACTAAATCCACTCATTTTATAAAAAAAAAATTCCTATATGATTTCCAATCAGGAAAGATGAAACATAAGCAAAATACGTAGTAACATCTCGAGAGAATGTTCCTAATGGACCATGTAGGAATAATAAGGCCTATTTTTTGTTGATCTTCATAAGTAAAAAGCGGATAATCCTTATCTAAAAGCCCATTTGATCTAATTCGTACCCTTTCCCCATTTTCTCTGTGAAAGAGTAGGGAAACAATATAAGTTAGGGGTTGCCGAAAAGAAATTTTTTCTCTTTTTGCTTTTGCCCTTTACTATAATTTAAATTCAAAGTGAATTATCCATCCAATCGAATATTGATTGGATACCCGAGGACTGAGAAGTTCTTGGGAGTCCGCCGTCTATAAAGTATCTTCTGCCTCCCACCACTATTGTAATTGAATTCTATTTCCTATCAGGCTCTCCAATCGAATTCAAGGTCCAGCCATTAGGCATTACATTAGTAGTACAAGGATTAGTGATTGGGAGTAGAAGGGAATCGCGAAGTCTTGATAACCCGTCTACCATTAGAATATTTCCTTGAATCCTAGATGCGAAG